TATAGCTTTTTGTTTCATTAGTATGGGTTCTACCTATAGCTTTTCAATAGTAGATTCCTTATGAGTTTTACCAAATAAATGATTATTTTCCTTTAATTTTTTAATACTCATTAACGTTTTAGTTTCATTTGAAGCAGTACGACCAAATAAAGCTGATTTTTCTTTCACATAAATTCCTTTTAAAGAAGTACTAATTTTATTTTTAGTTTCTTCAGTATGTTTATGATTAAGAGAACTACCTGCTATTTTTAATGTATTATATTTAGGTTTTAATATATCAAAATAATACTGCTCTCTAGTAACTAAATCCGGTATTTCACAATATTCCAAAATTGTAATAGAAAAATTAGATAAACCATATTTAATTAATGCTCTTGAAATCACTAAGCTATCTTTATGCTTTAAATAACTAAGGTTAAAATAGTTTTTAAATCTATTAGCTAAATTTATAGATTGTCCTATATAAATATCATTCGTTAATTTATTAGTAAACATATAAATTCCTGATTTGTCTAGGTTCTCTATATATATGTTTTTTCTTAATTCAAAGGCATTTTCATATACCTTTACAAAAGGTATATTATTTGAAGAGTTATTAGGTAAAGTACTGTAAGTACGTATATTATTATAATTATAAATAGAAAACTTATTATTTTTACAACACTTTTGAATAGGCACTTTTCTACCGTGATTTAAGTATTTATGTGATATAGGTGCTTTTGTAGCAGCAAAATTTCTTATTATTGAGAATAATACTCATCCCACAGCGAATAAGATTAATACTAAGTAATACATAATATTATCATGTAATTCTATTAATCCTTCCATTTGTGGTGTAGCACTGTCTTGGAAGTAAATACCTCAAGCAACAGGTGCGTCAAAAGATACAAATGAATTTAATAAGTTTTTCATAATGTAATTATAACTAAATTTCTAATTGAAATAGAATTGTTTAATTTGTTGTTAGTATTACTAACAACCCTACCCACCCTATCCTCTATAAACTTTAATTAATACGTATTATGCAACGTATAATAAAAGTAATGACATCATTAAAGCGAATAATGCTGTAGCTTCTGAGAAAGCGAATCCTAATATTGAGTAAGTGAATAATTGGTTTTTTAATGAAGGGTTTCTAGCAACACCTAAGATTAAACATCCGAACACTACTCCGATTCCAACTCCAGCTCCTGCTACACCTACTGTAGCTAATCCTGCTCCTAATATTTTTGATGATTGTAACATAATATTTGTATAATATTAAAAAATAAAAATCTCGTAAATTGTTGTGCTTTTTAGTTAGAAATATAAATTTCACAAAATAATAAAGACATACTTGTCATATTGCTAATATATTAATTAAATTTTATTAATTATTGATTATTTATTTTCTATAAATGTGTTAACAAAATTTTTTGATTTGTTAAAATAGTTGTATGATTGTCTACTATCTATTTTTAAGGCACCTTTACCTAATTCAAATACGAATCCTGCAGTAATAATACCTATAAATAGTAATACTATAATTAAACCATATACACCGTTTTCATATCCACTCATTCCAAATGGGTATATTACTAGTAATTCTAAATCTAACACTAGATACACTAATGCAAATATGAAGAATTTAACTCCGAATTGAGCTCTATTCTGTCCTAAGAAACTATGGAAACCACACTCGAATATACTATACTTTTCTTGATAAGGATTATGAGGTGCTAATACAAAATTAAGTACTAAGAATAATATAGCTATAGCACATACAAGAATAAATAAGAAAGTAACACTACTCATTTAACAGTTAAATAAGATTTGTACCAATATGGTACCCATGCTTAGTCATTCTTTATTTATAAATATAAATGATAATATTACTAATGTTATTGTAGATATAACAAAAGCTATAGGACTTGAGATAGCTATGTTATTATATTTGAAGTTTACACTTCTAACAACACTTCTATTGCTGTCCAATACATTACCTTTTAATGTTAAGTTTTCTAATAAAGTATTTACTTTATAATCAGGTTTTGTGAAGAAAATTTCTTTAATTATTCCTAAGTAATAAACACCTCCTACTACACTTGTTAGTATACCTACTATAGATAAGAATACTAATCCTTTATCTAAAGCTGCGCTTAATACCATCTGTTTACCGAAGAATCCTATTAAAGGAGGTACACCTACAAATGAGAAGATTGTAATAGCTAAACTTATAGCTAATACAGGGTTTATATAGAAATAACCTTTTAATTGACTTACTAATTGTATAGGAGAGTTAGTTTTATCCATTAACTCTTCATGTTCTTTATTATCACTAGTATAGCAATATAAAGAGAAACCTATAGCAACTAATATAATAAATATATTTAAGTTACTTATTATATATTGTGTTAAATAGAATAAGAATGCTTGTGTTGATTCAACACTAGAAATTCCTAAAGCCAATAACATAAATCCTACGTGAGAGATTGTACTATAAGCTAATAATCTTTTAATTCTAAACTGAGTTAAACCTACAACTGTACCTACAATTAATGAGAATAATGAACTCATTAATAAGATAAATGTTCAGCTCATTTCTGAGAAACTATTATTAGTATAGTAAACTAATTGCAATAATAGGATAAATATAGATATTTTAGCAATTAAAGCTACAAAAGTTGTAACGATTGTAGGTATTGCGTCATAAACATCAGGAGATCAGAAGTGGAATGGTGCTGCACTTATTTTAAATAAGAATCCAATAGTAAATATTACTAATGATAAATTTATATAATAAGGTTTATATCATAAGTCTGTAGAACTTACGTCACTTATACTTGTTATAATATATAAGCCATCTAAACTTGTACTACCTGAGTTAGCATATATTAAAGCTGTACCTAATAAAATAAAACAAGAACTTAATCCACCTAATAAGAAGTACATTAAACCTCCAGTAGTAGATAATTCAGAGTTTCTATATATAGTACTTAATATATATAAACCATAACTTTGTAATTCTATAGCTAAGAAGATAGAAACTAAGTCATTAGTTGACATTAAGAATATTGCACCTGTTATAATAAATAATAAAATTAAAGGATATTCTATTATTTTAAGATGTTCACCCATTTTATTTATTATTTTTGTATTATAATAAACAAAGTTATTAAAAATTAAATCTTTAAAAGATGAATATTCTGGTACTCACACCTTTCTAGGATAAAAGCTAGTTAATGTTAATATTAATATACTAACTAAAAATAAGAAAATATGGAATATTTGTGTAAGATTTGTAACTAATAATAAACCTCCATGTAGAGCTATACCTTTAGTAACTACACTTAAAGAGGCGATATCATTTAAGATACAATATGCTAATATAATCATAGCTATTCTATTATATAAAATAGATATGTCACGTCTCAAATTAACGGCATTTGAAAGTAAAAGAGAAATAATTGATAAAACTATCATGACTTAAATTAATAAAAAAATCTTCACCCTAAAGGGTTTAGCTAAACTAGCTAGCCTGGAAAAAGAATCGAACTTTTATTACCAACATATGAGGTCGGTGTTTTAACCGTTAAACTATCTAGGCTTAAGGGTGGATACTTGGATTTGAACCAAGAACTTACTGTGCCACATACAGTTGCTCTACCGATTGAACTATAACCACCTTTTATCTTGGAGTGATTCGAACACTCAATAGTAAATACCAAAAATTTATGACTTACCTATTAGTCCACAAGATAAAGTTTAAGGTAAACCCGACTTGAACGGGTAAGATATTATTATCCTATAGACCTAAACTATATATGTCTGCCAATTCCATCATTACCCTTATAGAACTTGTAGGAATCGAACCTACATTTTAATGATTAAAAGTCATACGCATTCACCATTATACTAAAGTTCCTTATGCCCGAGGTAAGACTTGAACTTACAACCAAAACAACTTCAACGTTCTGCTCGACCAATTGAGCTTCACGAGCTTATGGAGATATCAGGAGTCGATCCCGAATTAACGATATGCAAAATCGCAGTTTTACCAATTAAACTATATCCCCTAAAAAATATCCGAAGAAGGACTTGAACCTTCAAGACTATAAGTCTACAAAGCTTAAGTTTGTTGTGTTTGCCAATTTCACCATTCGGACTAGGGCTAAAGTGACTTGAACACTTATAAGTACTGTTATGAGCAGTATGCTTTACCTATTAAGCTATAACCCTTTATATTACAAATAAATCTAAAGAAAAAAACGCGGCTAAAGGACTTGCACCAATATCTTTCGGGCATGAACCGAATATGTTTCTATTACACTAATCCGCTTAGACTAGGCAGGATTCGAACCTGCGGTGGTAGCATCGAAAGAGCTATGTCGTAACCACTTGACTACTAATCCTTTTAAGCCCAATGCAAGTATCGCACTTGCTTCTATTGATTACAAAACAATTGCATTACTTTTATGCTAATCAGGCATGTATTGATATATGTATAAATAGTAAATTATTAAATTAGTACTTTAATCTTTAAAATCTCTAGATTCTTACGGATAAAGCCTATAAATTCGTAGTATTATGCTACGTATATTTAAGAAATATCTTAAGATAAGCTTCGTGCCTATATGCTTTCAGCACTTATCCTTAACCAACTTAGCTTTCCTGCCGTGCTTATGCTATACATTATCTTAGTGAAAGATACATCCCTATGTATTATCGAAATAATACAGATATATATACAAAAGTATATATATTTAATATTTGGGCACATAAACAACAGGTAAACCATAGGTTAGTAACCATAGTCTAACAATGTTAAACTCTTCTTGTTCCTTGCGTACAAAAGTTAGTTCTTATTTTATTCTAATTCCCCCTAGAAGATAGAAACCATACTGTCTCACGACGTATTTAACCCAGCTCATGTAACTTTTTAATCGACGAACAGTCGCACCCTACATAGTTCCTGCGTCCATGAGGATAAGTTAAGCCGACATCGAGGTGCCAAACCGCGCACTCATTTTGTACACTCTTGCGCAAATTAGCCTGTTCTATATGTTATCATATTTTTATTATATTTCCATTTCTTTCAAAATGGTTCAGACTATGTCTTCATTTTTATTTTAAGCACATTGCTTTTACATATTTTAGTAGTATCCTTTAATATTTATTTTCCTCCTATTCAACCTTTAACCGCAAACGCTCCAATACGACGTTTAGATTTAGTTAATGAATAAGATACATTAGAATTAGAGTTTCCTCTAAATAACACTGAACTTAAACGTTTGAATGATGAATCTACATTCTTTAATCCACCTTTTCATTTTAATGAATAGATTGATCTATCAGCTCTATAACGTTTAGTTAATCTACCTTTAACTTCTAATCTTATACCACTCATATTTTTATAACCTATAGAGTTATAAATAGTATTATGAATTTCTTTTTTAGAAGTTTCATGTATAGTACTTAATAATCCATCTAAATTATTATTAGTGTTTAAATTAGATATGATTTTTAAGTCTTTATATTTATCTAAGAATAAATCAACATTGTTTTGACCTTTAACTAAAGTTCTTTCTTTTATTGTATTTATTTTAGGTAAATAAGCTCTATTTAAAATACTAAACATACTTTTAATATGATTCATTCTTGTTTTCTTTAGTTTTAAAGCTAAAGCTTGAGTAAATAAATCTGTATTATATGCTATAGATTTTAAATTGATTATGTTATATTCTATTTTCTTACCTATTATTTTATTAAGTATATTACTTAATTTAGGTAATAATATTTGGTTATTAAATTTGTATTGATTAAGAGAATACATTAAATCATATTTTCTTAATAATCTTAGATATGTTTTTCAATATCTATTTATAATTACGCTTCATATTTTTTTTAGATAAAGGTTTTTTAAAGTTATAAATTGATTTAGATATTCTAATTTATATTTTAAAAATCTCTTTTTAGAGATATTATCTGATATGAAAACATATTCGTTTTTATTAGCTTGTGTATTACTTAATATACTATAAATTTTATTTATGTTACTTTTATATAATAAGAAGTAACGTTTTATTAAGTTTTTACTTATTTTTTTATTTATTTTTAAATATTTCTTTTTTAATAATTTTTTCTCTCTATTAACAGTAAATAATGTAATAATTGCTTTATTATTGGTATGTTTAATTTCAGCATTACTTACATATATTCTTCTTAAGAAATTACGTCTTCTTTTTAATAATATGAATTTCTTAGATCCTATATATTTATGGTCTTTGAAATATAAATTAAAATAACTTTGAATGATTTTATTAATATTTACATCATTCATTGGTATATTTTTTAAATTATTTTTATTATAAGAATAAACAACGTTTTTTCATTCTTTAGAGAAAGAAGGTAAATACTTAATTTTTCCTATATCTCCTACTTTATTTTTTAAAGCAACAGTTTTAGAATTATTATTTAAATTGTTAGTAAATATTTTCATGAATTATTCATTCTTAAATTTCTTTTATTTCTTTTTAAAATATGTATAATAAAAATGTTGGGTAGTATTAAAAGGATTATTGTTAATTGCATAACACTCACCTTATAGTCGTTGAACGTTTTTATCTTAAATTTATGCCAAGATAAACTTCGCTTCAAGTTTACTATTATAAGTAATTCTTGAAATTTACCCAATTTATATTAATAATTTTATATGTAACAAGAGTTATAGCTTTCGCCTACTGTACAATATAAAATATTAAAGGACAAACATCCCTAGCGTAGCTTTTCCAATAATCCAAGATCTTTCCTTGTTGCATCTTGTGATCCTATGCCCTGCTTACGCAACTGTAAGATTTGTAGATAATCAAACAGTAAGGCAGGATTAAGCCGTTGAGCTTTTTAGATATTGTAAACATAACTATCTAAAAGATAGCTAAAAGATATTAGAAGAGTTTCCATAATATCTTTATTATCTCTAATTTCTATATAGTGAAAATCCTACCTAATCTTAACTATATTTACAATAAATGCAAATATAATTAATTGTATATGATTAAGAATAGTTTAACTATTCAAAATAGCAAACAAAATATTTATAAATTTTTAGACACTCCTGTTTACTCTTTACAGGGTCTGTGCCCCACATAAACTGTCCCCTAGCGATAGTTCCTTACCAAAGGGTACTTACTATAATAAATATAGTAAGTTGAATTAGGCTGATCTACTAGTATAAGCATACAGACTATAATTTAACAAATTGGCTCAGTAAAGCCACATAAATTACAATCTACTTATACTCCTAAACCAATTCATTCATATGAAAGAAAAATAAAGGTTTCTCATTGTCATAAATCAATTACCTTATAATCTGAAAATTGTCTATCATAATCTATAATTAGTGACAGTAAAGCTGCATAGGGTCTTCTCGTCTAACTAGAGGTAAGCAGTATCTGCACTGCTATTCCAATTTCACTGAGTCAATCATAGAGACAGCTGTTGTATCGTTACACCATTCATGCAAGACCGCATTTAACGGCCAAGGCATTTCGCTACCTTAGGACCCTCACGTTAAGGCCGCCTTTAACCGGGGTTTCCGTCGACATCAAATAGTAGTATATTCAATTATCTCTGTTAACCAGCCGGCACCGGGCAGATATCACACTCTATACTTAGATTTTTAATCTTTCAGCAGAGTGCTGTGTTTTAATTAAACAGTCGTACAACATTATTTCATGCTTCTTCCTCTTTACTTGATATTAATCAAGAATAATGAGCCCTCCTTATTCCGAAGTTACGGTAGTCAATTTGCCGAGTTCCTTTATGATTGTTAGCTCATTTACGCCTTCGTATTCTCTACTAGCTTACTTGTTTCAGATTCTAGGTACGGTTATTCTTCATTTATAGAAGCTAAGCTAACTATAAATATATTTACTATTTTTCCAGTACATTTTACACTAAAATGTCGTCCTTAGTAAAAAAGATTTTCTCATCGTTTAAATCTTTAGATAATATAAACTTAGAGGCCGTTACTTAAATATATCCATAAGCTTAAGGCGGAAAATTTTCTTTTAGTTACTCATGTCACCATTCTCACTTGAGTTAAATCGTTATCATTCTATTTAAAAAATAAAACTCATAATTTAGCTCAACGTTCTGCTACCCCATTGAATTATAATAATAATATTATAATATATAATGGACAAGGTTTCGGTATATTGTTTAGATCCGTTATATTTTCGATGCTTTTATAACTTAACAAGCGCTCTGTTACGAGGTCATAAAATTATGGCTGCTTCTAAGCCTATCTCCTTGTCGACTTTAATAAAAACCTTCTTAATTTCACTCAACTAATAATTTAGGAACCTTAACTCTTGTTCTGGGCTGTTTCCCTTTCGACATACAACCTTATCATTCTATGTCTGATCATTCAAAATACATCTTTGCCATTCCGAGTCTACATACTCACTGATAAAACCTTCATGGTCCCCCAATTTGTACAATATAAAACGTATAAAACGCCTTGTCTGAGATTAAATTCTGTACCTGCTAAGATGTTTATTTAAATTGCCTACTATTATAGGTTTCGCAGAAACGAATCTACTTCTTCTACCCTGAGGGTAAAGCTGAAGTCCTTCTCCCTAAATAACTACTAGTTATCCATTTAACAAATAATTCTATTACTTTATACATGCCTTTACAGCATATATTTTATTTATGTATTTACCAGTTTTTAATGCTTTACTTATTGCTGTTCTACTTACATTTAAATGTTCACCAGCTTTAGTTAAAGTATCAAAAGATAAAATTTCATTTGTTTCTATATTTATAACATCGATCTTAACACCTACAAGTTTGATAGCAGCATCTGATATCTTTGCACGTGTTTCATCTGTAAGTTTTATACCTTTACGTTTGTTAGCTATTTTATCCCTTACTTCTTTAGGTAGTATTCTACCGGTAGCCGCTAAAGATAAATTATTTCTAGCTTCTTTCGTAAGTTTACGTTCTTTTTTAAAAAACGTTATAGTTTCTTCTTTATGTTTGTAACCTAAGCTAGAACCAGCTTTAGTTAATATATTGTATTCAGGCTTTAATTTATCTATATAATATTGTTCCCTTGTTAATAAGTCTTCCTTATTAGAAACATACTCTAATATAGCTAAACTAAAATTACTAAATCCATATTTAAGAAGAGCGTTATGTATAATCGTATTATGCAAAGTTAGATTCTTTACACTATAATATTTATAAAATCTAGTAGTTAGATTCACAGAACTTCCTACATATATCTTATTATTAATAGTATTTATTCATAAATAAATACCTTTTTTATTATTATTATCGTTTAATATATTTAATTTCTCTAGATCAGAGTTCAAATACATTTTTATTGGTTTTAAATTTCTTATCATCATAGTTTATTAATCATTTTGTTTATAATACGTAACTTGTTTTAATCGTAAATTAGTATAGTAATAAAATTATTCTGTATCCTTTCGGATAGGGTCTGACTATATCTTAAGCTTGCGCCAACCAACATTTAGTCGATGAACTGCATACCAATAAATAATTGGCACTTGGCTGCGGATTACCCATTATACTTGCATATATCAATCTAGATGTTACCATACCACGAGTCATTACCTGTGCCACAAGTATGTTACCATACTCGCTTGGTTTAGATTGCTTTAGGGCTTTCCCGCAATTTGATGGTTTATTGCAGAAAGTTCATTTCTACACACTGGCTATTTAAAGAGAGCTTACCTCTTTTCTTACCAGCTATCCAAGTCAGTGTTGTCTTTCACTACACCTACCACAGTTCTTCGGAGATTTTTGCTACAATCACCCGTTCGGACTTTTATAATCCTGACTATGGTAAAATCACCTGGCTTCGGGTCTAACTTTAGACACTTATTCGTTATTTTAACGTTCGGTTTGACTACGCATGCTAATACAGCTCGCATCTAATGTTAACTTGGTGACCCATTATGCAAAAGGTACGTTCTTTTTATCGAACTGCTTATAAAACTACTATTTTTGTTTTTGTTCCCTCATGGTACTTTTCACTATCGCTTATGTATTATATTTAGCCTTTGAGGAAGGTTCCCCAATGTTTAAACAGTTTTGATACCGTTCTACTTTTTAGGCTCCTCTACTTTCGCTCACGCTATTCATAGAATCTCTTTTGATTTCTTTTCCTGAAGTTACTAAGATATTTCAATTCACTTCGTTTAGTATTAGATTTCTCTTAGAGTTTATATACTTATAAGATCTTTATCTTATTTATATAACTAATTCTCTTTAATACATAGCTTAAATTCCATAATAGTTCCTTTATATACTTATATATTTATAATTAATAATTATATATCAGTTTTCTTTAAGACTATATTTCTAATAGTTCTAATAATCGAACTATGATTATCCTCGGGTTGCTAGGGATCGAACCTAGTTACTCTCCGTCCCAAACGAAGCGCCTTACCAATCCGGCTCCAACCCGTTTTATATTAAATCCTAAATTAATAAGATTTAATATAAAATTTAAATATATCCTAATAATTTTGGCTACTAGCCATAACTAAATCTAGTTTTATATAATTTACATTCAACGAGCAAATTATAATTAGAATAATAACCATCACCATTAACGAAATTTTTTTCTAATTTTTGATATAATCCTTGAAAATCAAGTAAAATTAGAAAAAAGTTCATTTATAAGAACTATAAATGTAGCAAGCCCTAAGTAATAAATTATAGAAATTCAATTTAAATATTCTGTAAATACATTTATTCCTAAATAATTATTAACTAAATATTTAGAAATAAAACTTACACTAGATATAAGTATTATTTTACTAATATTTATTCTAGATTTAGCTCGAGCAGCAACTGCTGCGAAAAATCTTTTACAAAATTTTACTATAAACATATTTTTCATTTTCTTATTAATTAATTTCTACCTAGAAAACTATCATTACTTTCTAAATATCTAGTTACCCCTCTTCATGAACGATCATGTCCCATAACCCTATCCATTTCTGTTCATATAGACAAGTTCTGAGGATATACATATTTAGGTTCTATTCCTCCTCTTTTTCATAAATCTTGAAATTTTACTCTATCTTGATGTACTTCTTTTTTTCATATATCTCACATATATTCTTTATTGATTAAATCAAAATATTTAACATATAATGCTACAGGGTCAGAAGGATTGCCATAATGTTTAATACCTAGAGATAATAGACCATCCGGAGAGTTACATTCTATAGGTATTTCCATATATGTAGCAGGATGTTGTGTATCATAAATTATAGCATCAGTTAATTTTTTTCAACCTTCAAGATTAAGATTAAGATTGTAATTCAATTCACCATGTATTGGATGTGAAATTCTTATAGAGTCAAAATAATAGTGATATTTTCCATTACTATGACTTGCTATTCAAGGAGTTCTAGTTGGAATAGTTTTAACCTCACAATAATAATGCGGATATCTGTTATTTCGAGGTGAGACGTAAGTAGCCACATTACTAGGTAAGCCTTGACTAGTTTCATTTCTTGGTGAGGCTCCATAAAGGTCTGGTGATCCTTGATTATTAGGATTTTGCGGTGACATAAAATTAATAAGATTATTTCTTAAATTAAGTTTTTTAATCTCATTTTTATCTAAATTATGGCCATATATGTCATAATCCATATAAGGTTCTATAAATAAACAGTTTATAATATAACTAATAGATATCAAAATACAATTTAAATATTCTAATGTACTAATAATATTTATATATTCATTTATAAAATATCTAAGTATTATACCTATAATAAATATTGTAGAAATTCTACAAAAAATTCTTTTTAATGTTTTCATCATAATTGTAATAATATAAAAAATAATAATCTCGTACGTTGTTATACTTTTTCGAGAATATCCAAAATTAAGATATTAATAATAATAACTTAATATGATTATTCTCATAGTTAGAAATAGAAATTTCACAAAATAATAAAGTAAGATTTCCTTACAGCAAGAGTACTTGGACTTGAACCAAGAATTTGAAGGTTGAAGCTTCCTATTTTGCCAATTAAACTACACTCTTTGATAGTTTAATGCAGAGAATATCAGATTCGAACTGATGAAGCTATTTCTAGCCAAGTAAAACTCAAACTTACCGCCTTAAACCACTCGGCCAATTCTCTTTGTTTGTAATGTTCTTTATAATCATAGTAATTCCTCAGTGGATCGAACACTGATAATATCCTTATCAAGAATACACTTTACCTGTTAAGTTAAGGAATTTTGAGCAATAAAGGACTTGAACCTTTAGCATTTTGTGTGTAAAACAAACGTTCTGCCAATTGAACTAATTTCTCTTTTAAAACTGAAGAACTTATGTCTTCAGAGTCTTTTTAATTTATTATTGTTTAACTGTTTCTTGTTTTATTGTTATAATAATGGCTCCTACCATTACAACTAATAAAATTATACTTACAAGGAATAATCACATATTATATGATGTATATAAAATATTACCTATTGTTGAGATATGACTTGTTTCTGTTATTGTACCATCTCAACTGTTACTTGTTACAAACATAATGTTATGTGTATCTATATCTAGATTTTTATTTGTGTTCATAATTATATCACTGTATTTACTTGTAGGTAAATAGTATAATATATTACTTAATTTACTATTATAACTGTTTAATATAGCCATATAGTAAGGTAATAATTGGAATAATGCATAATTGAATAATATTGTTATAAATAAAGCTAAGGGTATACTATTTACATTATTACTTTGTAATTCACTTGTTCTTATGTTTAATAACATTAAGATGAACAAGAATAAAATAGATACTGCTCCAATATATACAATTAAGTAAGAAAAACCTATAAATGTTAATCCAGATAGGATTAAATATACAGCTATTGATCCAAATAAACCTATTAAAGATAATAAAGATGCTATAGGATTTTTATTCACTATAACTGCTATACCAAATAATAATGCTATTACACTAATTATATCTAGAAATTCCACTGTATGTCCACTTGTTAAAATTTCATTTACAGAGAATAATTGATTCATATTTATTTATTTAAATAACCTATATTTAGGAATTTTATTAATAAGCTTTAAAGCTTTATAAAATAATTTATATAGCTGATAACACAGCAATTATACGGATAGTCAGATTTGAACTGACACACGCTGAGTGGAAATCAGAAAGTCTACCATTAACCTATATCCGTTTAGAGAATAATTTCTCTAGTATTTTGAATTAAGATCCTCAATAGTACATTGATACGTATAAGAATAATCATACAACGTCAACAAAATGTCAGTATAATATACCTCCTTCATAACCTAAATGGTGATGATCTGTTAAGTGGTATGCGTATATTCTTCATAATCCTACTGCTAAGAATATTGTTCCTACGATAACGTGGAATCCGTGGAATCCTGTACCGAAGAAGAAACATGTTCCGAATACACCATCACTTATTGTGAATGAAGATACGTTATATTCTATTCCTTGGAATAATGTGAAAATTAAAGCTAATAATACTGAAAGTACTGTACCATAAATAGCTCCTGATCTTTCACCTTTAATTAAAGAGTGATGCGCGTATGTTATAGTAGCACCACTAGATAATAAGATTACTGTGTTTAATAAAGGTAATTCGAAAGGATTTACAGGTTCTATTCCCATAGGAGGTCATTGAGCACCTAATTCTACAGTAGGTGTTAATGCACTATGGAAGAATGCTCAGAATATAGCTACGAAGAAAAGAGCTTCAGAAACTATAAATAATATAATTCCTAAATTTAGCCCTTTTTGTACAGCTAATGTGTGATTACCTAAATATGTCAAATAATAAAAATATATTTCTATATTTGTTGGACTATATCTTAATTAATAGGTTATTAACGTATTAACTTCTAACGTTTAGTCTCTGAAGGTATTAAAACATAATTATCAATGTTTTAGTTCCCTGCTGATCATCCTTTAATAAGGGTTTTCCAGCAATTTGTTAAATTTAAAGAAGGCACATATCATTATAATTTATTTATTAAAGTTTTAACTTTTAATCTTCCTTCTTCAGAAAGATGTTCTTTAGAAAGTATCATAGCATAGACAATCTTTCATTTACGGTAATCATTAAGCTTATCCCCAATTAAAGGATATTTATCAAAATAATTAATAATTGTTTTAATATTGTTTACAGAAGAAACATATAAAGATAATACTTCTCCTGTCTTATTTTTATACGTAGTAAGGTTACAAGACAAAGTCAAAGCTAACTTTTCCATAAAAGGTTTCATATCAGTAGAGGTAGGTTTGTCATATGCACGTTGATCTAATCTAAACTTAAGTGAAATACTTTCACTTCTAGATCTTTTACTAGTTTCAGATTTATCTTTTTTATCTACATATTTTATACCAAAATGACCATCTGCTTCTGTAAAACCTGTGAGTCAACTATTATCTAAATAATTACTGTTATCTAAAGAACTTTCAGGTATAGTTAAATCATATTTAGCATTAATGAATTCGATCAAATCATTAAATCTTTTATTTTTAGGTGTTCTTAACTTACCGTGTATTAGATTTGTAATATGGATTATACCTTTCATATCTCCTATAATATAACGTATTATATTATCACCTAAAGATTGAAAACGTCCTATATTACCTAACTCTGATTGAAGAAAAGCATACATACCTAAATTATCTTTATGAGAAGTAAATACTATTCTAGGGTTAAGTACTCTATTTAATGTAGTATTACCTAAAGAAGGTAATGAAATATGTCCATCTCCTTCTAAAAGACCTGCTAAATAATAACCTAAATCCTCTTCTTTACTGAAGATGGTAGTATCGTTATTACTTTTATATTGAATCAATGTATTGTTAATACAATCAGTTGGAATAGCTCTCGCTATATTTAAATTATAATTATTAGTATAAGGTTTACCTTCTGATATTATATCTCTGAATCACATAGTCATAGAAGTTACTACTGTAGCTAAGGCTAAGTAAAAGAATATATAACTATTACTAAATAAGTGCATTGATAATGCAGCGTTTACTGTTAAAGTAAATAATGATATACTTGTGTATAAAGGTCACGGTGAAGGTGACACTAAATGGAAAGGATGATCTTGAAAATTACTTCTTATTGTGTTAGTCATTTATATAAGTAATTAAAAATACAGCTTAAAACATTGATTCAAAAACCCCTAAGACGAATCGAACGTCTATCTACGTTATTAAAAGTAACGTGATTTACCTTTAAACTATAAAGGCTTATACTAAATAATCGTTATTTAGTACAAATCAAAATTATCTATTTTGATGAAAATAAATAAACTTATCTAGATTATTATATAATTCAGTAATAAAATAGCATTCAAATCCTAAAGCTATAAATAATAATACAAAAATTATAAAAATGTAGATATTACTAGTTTTTTTATTTAAATTAATCAATTTGATTAATAAATCATTCAATTTATTACCTATTAAATTATTCAACTTAATATTTTCTTCTTTTAAATAAAATTTAAAAAGTATCAAACTAAATAAAATAATCATTAAGCTTAATGATATACCAATTATAGTATTCATAGATAATAATAATAACTTAAGTTCACTTAAATTATTAAATCCTTCACCTATAAATTTATTTATACCATCAATTTTTGTATCATTTAAAGTAATATTACTATTAATTGAAGGAGCTTTTTCTTCACTATTATTAGGTATAGGGGTATTAAGTATTTTATTAATAACCGAAGTACCTATGTGAATTCCTCCAGCTAAACCAGCTGAACCTAATATTATACCCGCCTTTTGTACAGGAGGCATACCAGATTTACTAATAGCCTTAGCAACTGCTCCTGATACACCAGCTATAGTACCCGCTATACCAATATTACGTCCTAATACTTCAGCTGCATCTCTATTAACTTCTATACTACCACCTATACTAATATTATTGGAAATATCTTTTTTGTTTCCATCTAAATATAAGACCATATCTTCATTATTAATAAATATAGGAGAATTTATTAATATAATAATAAACAACGACAATCAAACAGGAATAAATATTTGTAAAATTTTAATATACTTATTCTTTGATAAAGAAAAATCGTCTAAATATCACAAAGTAATACTAAGAAATATAATAAAAGCTAATAAGCTTAAAATATAAGAATTTACGTAAACCATAAATAAACAATTAAAAATACAGTTTCATACATTGATTCAAAAGCCCCTAAGACGAATCGAACGTCTATCATATAATTAACAGTTATATGCTCTACCGTTGAGCTATAGAGGCTAATCGGAAAAGAGGTGAATTGAACACCTAAGTGTATAAAACACAACATATAGCAAATGTCTTACCCTACCAATGGAAGACTTTTCCTTCATAACGAATTAGATCAGAATCGAACCGACATCTATTTCCGTGACAGGGAAATCCTTTACCTAATTAAGTTACTAATTCTAGGAGACAAGAGATTCGAACTCTTACAAGCAACAGCTATTGAGTTTACAGCTCAACCCTTCTTACCAATAAAGGAACCCTCCTTTATATAATATAATAAAATATATTATATATAATTATCGTTAAAATTAATTAATCCCGTGCAACTTCCACTACACGAACCGTATTTCGACTTAACACTAATTAGAGCCACGCATACGAAGATTCTTAATAATAGAATATAGAACCTGCTTATTCTTTTTACTAATCATCAAGAAAGCAAACTTATTGCGCATGCTCTTTTCAGCATGTGACGAGTGGTTAGTACCAATCCAAGGTAAATTCACCGTGACATGGTGATTCACGATTACTAGTAATTACTTATTCATATAGTCGAGTTTCAGACTATAATCCTTAAAATTTATATCCTATTTTTAGAGATTAGCTTAAATTCACATTTTTGCATCTCTTTGTGTAGGAATATGTGGCACGTCTATAGCCCACAATATCAAGGCCATGATGACTTGTCTTTGTCCCCTTTTTCTTTCCAAATCCTGGATCAAATGCTTTATCGTAATAAAAAAAAAATAAAGCCAGGGATTGCGTTAATTTCATGGAAACCACAGTTTCACAACATTAACTGAAAACAGCCGTGCAACTCCTGTAAAATATTCAAATTGTGGTAAGGTTTTTCGTGGATCATCGAATTAAACAACATACTTCACTACTGGTGTCAGAAACGGTCTAGTGATTTCAGTTCCTGCGTTGCCACATTACTCTTGAGGTGGAATGCTTACACTTTCATTTATAGACTAAATATTGTTTAATAGTTAGTTCATTACTGATAAACTAATTAATTAAAGCTTAATCTAACCTATGACATTCATCATTTACTGCAAAGACTACTTGGGTATCTAATCCTGTTTGTGCTCTGTGCCTTCGTCCTTCAACGTCAGTTTTTACATAGAGGGCTGCCTTCGCCTTTACCGAGTCCCTTTGGTATAATAGAATTTCATCTCTCCTCCTCAAGTACTGCCCTCTTATATCAAACTCTAGTCAAGTACTAACATTATAGAAGCTATATTGACCGTCTAGGTACCCTTTAAACCTAATTAAGATGAATAACACTAGTCTCTTACGTATTACCGCGGCTGCTGGCACGTAATTAGCCAAGACACGATATATATACCGTCATTATCGATATATAAACAAAGCTTTATTCAATTTTAATACAATCTTATAGATTATATATAATAATATAATCAAAATAAGACTTGCCACTTCTCCAAGTTGCCAGTTCAGCCGTTAGGCCATTGACCAAGATTCCTCACTGCTGTACTAACTTGCATTGGGGTTTTTTCAGACCCAATGTGGTCGATCAACCTTTCAGATTCGACTACGAGAGTTTTAGGCTAGTTAAGCCATCACCTTAACTACTACCTATCCCGAAGATATTTATTGTCCTCTTAAAGCGGGATTACTTATCCCTTTATGTATTATGAAGGATTTACCTCCACTTTAAGGTCGGCTAAGAATATCATTATACTCACCTGTACACCACTTTTTAATTTATGTAGTAAACTACCAATTAAAACGTACGATTAGCATGTGTCAAGCACTTGGACAGCATTCAATCAGAGCCATCACCAAACTCATCTATTTTTATGATATAAATTTCTTTACATCACTATAAGTTCTAATGTTTTTTGTTATAAGGAGAATAATAAACTATATAATGTATCTAATTTATAACTTAAGTTATATTAATATTAGTCTAATTTAAAATTTATAATTGTTCGCTTAATATAGTATATATGAATAAATAACTATTCATTACTTATTTTTAATTTCTATTCTTATAATTCATAACTTTCATTATTCCTTTATGTTAAGGATAAATTATTAGTGTATCTATAATTTTCCTAATTTACTATTTATTCTCACTTATTATTTTTTTTTTATTTTGTTAATAACAAATATTAGTGTAAGTCTAATCCGTCTTTAATATATGAAGAAGATAATACTACGAATACTTGTGCTTGGATAAAGGCTATAGCTAATTCTAATCCTGAGAATGCTATTATGAATGTTAATGGGATTAATCCTAAGATAAAGAAGATTATTCCTGAATTCATTATGTTATAAACGAATCCACTTAATATTGCTAATAACATGTGACCAGCTGTTATATTAGCTGCTAATCTTAATCCTAATGAAACATTTCTAGCTAAGTATGAAATGAATTCTATTATTACTAATAATGGTAATAAACCTAAAGGACATCCTGCTGGTACTAATAATGAGAAGAATTTTAGACCGTGTTTAGAGAATCCTAATATTGTAGCTCCTAATACTATAGTGAAACTTAATGCAAATGTTAATGCAAAGTGTCCTGTAGATGCGAAGCTATAAGGTATCATACCTATTAAATTATTTACTAATATAAATATAAATAATGTATAAATAAATGGGAAGTATACTTGTCCTCCTTTGGCATTTATTTGTCCTGTAACAATATTGTGTATTGTTACGTATAAAGATTCTTGAGCTATAGATCAGTTGTTACTTACTAATTTGTTTTGGTTAGTTGCAACTAAGCTTAATATTAATGTTATTAATGCTCCTAATGTTAAGTAGAATCCTATGTTTGTTAATGATAAGTGTAAATTACCACCTAAAACTTCTAAATTTAATATGTCTCTTACTTCAAATTGATCTAAGGGACTTCTTATTTCTGTGAATAAATTTTGTGTGTTTAAAAACATTAGTAGTATAATCACTACTAGAATATATATCTTGAAATAACTAATTATTTATAACTTTAAGTTATAATATTTATACAAAGCTACTATTTATATTAGCTTATGAATAAATTATATTTTATTTATAAACATACGTGATAAGAATAAACGAACTATTCTTGGTAATATGTATTTAGATAATACGTATAATACTAATACTATGATAGTAAAAGAAAATACTATTTCATTCATATAATAAAAAGGTGTTAATTGAGGCATATTTTGTTTTCTTTTTATTTTTATAATACGTAAATTATTTTAATCGTAAATTAAATGAAAGGTATAATAAATTTTGTTATTATACGCTATATATTAGACTATTCATAGAGTAATCTAATACGTTTAATATTAATGAAGGATAAATACCAAATAATACTGTAAATACTACTAGTATAAATAGCATTAAGAATTCTCTTTTATTTACGTCGTATATACTTTCCTCTAAGAATCTTGTAAATGATCCACCGAAGGCTGTTCTATTAAACATATATATTGTGTAAGCTGCAGAGAATACTATAGATGAACATGCAAATACTCCTAATACTGGTAATTTTTCTAAGATTCCATATAATGACATGAATTCTCCTACAAAATTTACTGTTAATGGAGCTCCACAGTTACCTAAGGCTAATATGAAGAATAATGTTGAGAAGATAGGCATTAATTGAGCAGCACCTCTATAGAAGAATATACTTCTAGTACCAGTTCTGTCATATAATATTCCACCTGCACATATGAATAATCCACTAGATACAAATCCGTGGGCTAAACCTAATATTATACTTCCTTCTATACCTTGTATTGTATTACTAAATGCACCTATTAAGTATACAGCTGCGTGACAAACAGAACTATAAGCTATTAATTCCTTAACGTCTGTTGTTCTTATTGTACTAAAACTAGCATAAATTATTGTAATTACAGCTATTGTATATATTACAAATGTATAATCTAATGCTGCTTTAGGTAATATAGGTAATATTATTCTAAATATACCATATAAACTTAATTTTAATACAATAGCGGCTAATACTATACTACCTCCTAATGGAGATTCAACGTGAGCTTTTAATAATCAATTATTCAAGAATATTGTAGGTGTTTTTACAGCAAATGCTATAAATATTCCTATGAATAAGAATACTTGTGTTTTATATTCAAAGTTTAATTTAAATAGAGTATCGAAATCTGTACTACCCATTATTGAAGATGTACTTAATATTGATAATAATAAGAATAATGATCCTCATAATGTATATAAGAATAAATAATAACTAGCACTAACTTTGTTATCAGATCCAAATATACCTACTAATATAAATAGAGGAGGTAATATACTTTCGAAAAAGATATAGAATGACATTATATCTAACACCATAAATACGGCTAGTAATAATGTTTCTAATAATAACATTATAATTAAGTATGCTCTTACATTTTCTTTTATAGAGTCTCAATTAGATAATATTGCTATTGGCATTATTAATGTTGTTAATAATACAAAGTATACAGATATACCGTCTACTCCTAAGTAAATATCAAATAATTGTACATTATAATGTTCTTGTACAAATTGGAATTGATTTGTACTATTATTAAATAATATAAACATAACTAATGATATAATTAAATTTATAACACTAGCTATTAATGCTATTGTTTTTGTATAGACTTCTGTACTTTTTTTATATGAGTCTATACTAGATACTATTATTGTACCTATTAATGGTACGGCTAATAAAGAGGATAATCACATCTTATAAAAGAGGTTATCTTCGAACTTTAGATTATATATTTATACCTATGGACATGCATTTCACGGTTGTACTTTATTTTTGTTTATAGTATATTAGAATAAACTTATGTTTATAAAATATATTCCAAATATATGTAATAGACATGGAACTAATATTATAAATGCAAATAAGATAGGTAATAATACAGTTCAACAGAATGACATTAATTGATCAAAACGTATTCTAGGGAATGATGCTCTTACTCATATGAAAGTAAATACCATCATTGAACTTTTAATACCTAAAGCTAAGCTATATAATAATCCATCTACTGCAGAACTAGTTAATAATTCTCTTAATTTGAAATATTCGTTAGATGTTATTCATTCTATATTGAATAAATAAGCATAAATATAATTTATTGAGTCGAAAAAGTAAACATGGTCGAAACCTAATAAGTAACCACCTAAAAATAATATACTAGTTAATATACACATAATTACTATACTTGCATATTCGGCTAAGAAGAAGAAAACGAATACAACAGCAGCGTGTTCTGTCATGAATCCACTAACTAATTCAGATTCCAATTGTTAATCGAAATTTTTATCTATCTATAGGTTTAAATATATAAATATTATTATAAATTAAATTATTATTCATATACTTACCTACAGTTACTTTAGATATATTTAGGTATTTAGCTAATTCTACATTATTATCAAATTTCTTAATTAAATTGTTATTTAAATCAAATATACCTACACCATTTAAATACTTATTTCTTTTTTTAGCCATAATACTTCTAGCTTCCTCACTATGAGTTTTACCGTACATAGGATTTAATTCAGCAGGTTTACTAATTAAAGATAAAGCTTCTTTAGTATGGTTCTTTCCATACATAGGATGGTTGTTTTTATCTTTATAATATTCTTTCATTTTTTCTATTGCTTCTACAGTATGTTTATAACCTAACATACTATTGGCATAAAGCTTGAAATTATAAAGAGTTGTAGGATCAAAAGATTTTATATAACTTGTTTCTAATGTAGTTAAATCTTCATTACTTATTATTTTACTTGTATAACTAAAGTATTCATAAACAACTCAATTAAATTTATCTAATCCATATTTAATAATAGCTCTTTGTAAGTTAATATTAGACTTTTTGTTGTTTAAATGTTCGTTTAATCTTATATATAGATCTTTTGCACTACCTATATATTGTTTATTATTAATTGTATTAATAAAGGAATAAATACCACCCTTACCTTTTAATACTTCTCTGAATGAATTTATATAATCTTTATTATTTAACTCTTTTAAAGTCAAAATAGCTATAGGATTTATACTCAGATTTTTATTTATAGGTTTAGATGAATAGAATCTTTTAGATCCTATTGGATTGTAGTTTAATTTGTTTTTATGAAGATTTGATTTGTAAATACCTAATTTCGATTAAATATTAATCTTATATTTTCATATAAGTTTGGACTATATCTTAATTAATATTAAAAATATTAAATGATCACATTTAGTCTCTGAAGAGTTAATTCGAAATATATCAAATTACTTCCCTGCTGATTGTCTTATATTAGATTTTCCAGCAATTTGTGATCTTTAATGAGGCCAAATCTACTTAGCCTCAGCTAAATCAAATGGAGCTCTATTAGTTTCAGCTACAGCACCTATGAAAAATATAATTAATATTACAAATAAAGGTATACCTAATCATATAATTTTTTGGAATTGTACATTAATATTTAAGTTTAAGCTATTAGTTATCATAATAATTATTAATAATACTGAACTTAATACTAATTCATAGCTAATTAATTGAGCTGTACTTCTTAATGACCCTAAGAAAGCATATTTACTATTAGCACTTCATCCAGCTAATAGTATACCATATGTAGCTAATGATGATACAGCCAACATAAATAATATACCTAATTCCATATCACCTAAAGCTAATCCAGGTCCATAAGGTATCACAGCATAACCTAATAAAGCGAATATTAATGTTACTATAGGTCCTAAAAAGAATAATATTAAATTAGCTTGTGTAGGAGCTACATATTCTTTTAATATTAATTTTAAAGCATCAGCAAAGGCTTGTAATAAACCATAGTAACCTACAGCATTAGGTCCTAATCTTCTTTGCATACTAGCCATAGTTTTTCTTTCAGCTACAGTTACGTATGCTACTACTAATAATGCAGGTAGCATTAATAATAAATTTTCAATTATTGAAATAACAGTCGTTGGTAAATTCATTTTAATTTAAATAAAAATGCTAGTTAATCTTCCTTTTATATTATAAAAAATTAATAATATATAACCTATTATATATTAAACTTTAGATAACCTAGATGCAAAAATAGTTAGTAATTTTTTATTAATAAACTATTTATTATTAAGGAAATATACCTCATCTCAGAGTCGAACTAAGGTCCTGATATTAGAAGTATCATGCTCTACCATTGAGCTAATGAGGCTTGAAATATTATATTTATATAATATTTCTACTAAAGATAAATTTAGCTTTGTAATGGTAAACTTACAAATGCGTGAGGTTTAGGTGGGCTTGATAATCCTCATTCTAAACTGCTATAACTTCTGTTTAAATTAGCTTGTAAGATATCAGTATAGAATCCAGGTGTTAATCATGGATTTCTACTTGCTACTTTACCTTCTACTAATTGTTTGTAAACTAAATATAGGAATAATCATGCAGCTATTACACTTACAATTGATCCAACACTACTAATTAAGTTTCATCCTGCGAATGCGTCAGGATAGTCTCCTATTCTTCTAGGCATTCCTTGTAATCCTAAGAAGTGTTGTGGGAAGAATGTTAAATTAACTCCTATAAATAATAATCAGAATTGTGTTTTAGCTAATGTTAAGTCATAATTTAATCCTAACATTTTAGGTATTCAGAAGTATCATCCGGCGAACATTGCGAATACCGCTCCCATACTTAATACGTAGTGGAAATGCACAATATAATCAAAAATTAATAATATTAAGTTAAATTAAAAATTATTTTATTTCTTTCTTTAAGTTTTTTTCTATTTCTTTAAGATTTCTTTTTAAAATTTTTACTATACCTACATAGCTATCAAATGAAGATTTCGATTCATTAGCATAAAAATTCTCTCTTTCTTTATTAATATCTACAACAATCTTCTTGAATTTTTTCTCTTGATTATTATAAGCATCAAATTCATACTTTAAATTTTTTAATTGATCAGAAGATGAGTAAGTAGAAGTATTTTCTATAGTTATTTTTCCTTTTCAGTTTCTCTTTTCAGCTAAAAAAGAAGGATTTAAAGAATTTATTGTACGTTGATTATCTTTAATTTGCAAAAGTTTTTCTTTTAAAGCTAAAGCTTTTTTTTTAGATTTTTTACGTTCTTTATAATAAGAGTAAAAATTAAATTCAGGTTTTTGAGGTTTATTATTTAATTTAGATAATCTATAATCTAAAGATAATTTTAAATCATTTAATTTATTTATTATATTAGATTTCAATAAAGCTATAAAAGATAATATAAATTTTAGACTTAATACCATTAAAATTAATGCAATAAAAAATAATAAAATGATAAAAACATATTTAACTATAGAATTAAACAAAGAATATTCTCTTTTATTAGTGTTATCTATTCAGTTTTGAGTAATTATAATTAATGTAGTAAAAATACCTGTTAAAATAAAAGAATAAGATAATTCTAAAAAGAATAGATTTTCATTATTAAAAAATATATTAATAGAAAATGCTAGACTAAACAAAATAGTAAATTTAATTGTATATATCTTATTATATATTCTGTTAACTAATAAATCTAAAAATGAATTTAAACTATCTTTAGAAGAAATTAGCAAAATAGAGTTAAATCTTACATAAATTATTAAACTTAATAATTTAACTCTATATAAATAATTCTTAAATTTAGATATAATATTTAATATAGGTAAACAATATTTAACTGTTAACATTATTAATATATTAAAAGTGTTGATTATATATAAATATATTTGCGTTTTATATAAGTTGGACTATATCTTTACCTGTAATAACTATATTATTTATGTAATAAATATTTTTTTACACAAGGAACTTTATATCATAAAGGATTATCATATTTAAATCAATTTATTAAAAAATCGCAATATCTTTTACGTTCTACATCAATTTCTGATGTTTTATATTTTCTGATTTCCATAAAAGGCTTGATTTTTGAAATTCTATAAAATTTCATATCACAATATAATCTATTTTCCATAAAATAATCATATATAAATAACATGTCATTAACATTTTGAAATTGAAAAGTGATAAATTTAAAATTTTGAGTATTAGAAGAATCTTTACGCTTACTTATTTTCGGTTTACAGTTAGATATAGTATTATTGAAATTTAATTTAGATGTATAATCATTATATTTAAATTCCAAACCACATTCAATTGTATTTCTATCATAATTAAAAGTTATTTTTCCCTCAGTATCTATTAATCCGGCAAAATAAGGATCATATAATCCAATATTATAATCAGGTTCTTTGTAATTTATTTCATATAAATCACAAGATTGTTTAAAACTGGGTACTTTAAGTCTAATTAAACCATTAACATTTTTAATTATATATAACATATCTTTTGAATCTGATACTATATATATAGAATAAGGTTTATTTTTATCTGCTCTTATTCTACCTATATGTAAATAATTTTGTATACGTGTTAATATTCTAATATCTCTATTATGTAACTTGATTCTGATCTGTTTAATAATTTTAATTTTATTAATAGGATCTAATCTAATATCAAAATTTCCATTTCCATCTATTACTCCAGCAAATCAATTTCAAAATTTATAATCTTCTTTATCAGGTAACTGACGTGTAGTCTCTGAGAATCCTTTACAGTTTTCTGCTGATTGCATGCTCATAAATTTAGGATTTATTGTAGTATTATTGTTTTGACTATTTAAAAGAAGGATATTCTTACTAACATCTTTTAAATAAAAAAGATAAAACGTATAAATAAATAGTAAATAATACACAAATAACATGGTTTCCAGCATATAGTCAGTTGCAAGAAAATCTTTATAGTTTGCATAGTATGCAAAACACGAAGATAGATCTTCCAGGCCCATTTGAGCAACTACGTAATATGTATCGTGGAATGCGATATCTAATGAAGCGTTGGCTAATACAACACCACTTAATCCTCCGATTGTGAACATGAATACGAATCCTAATGAGAATAACATTGAAGGTGTCATTTTAATAGATCCTCCGTAACATGTAGCCAATCATGAGAATATTTTAATTCCTGTAGGAACTGCTATTATTAAAGTAGCAGCTGTGAAATATGCTCTTGTATCTACATCTAATCCTACTGTATACATGTGATGTGATCACACGATGAATCCTAAGATTCCTATAGATAACATAGCATAAACCATACCGATATAACCGAATATAGGTTTACTTGAGTTAGCTGATATTGTTGTACTAATTATACCGAATCCAGGTATGATTAAAATATAACAATTACTTTGATTAAGTTAATAGTCTTATATAGATCTATTAAGTTTAATACTCAAAAACTTTCGTTCTTGTTAGGACTCTATCTTATACTGAATGTTTATTTATCGATTCTTTTAACAATTTTATAGTATTTAAACCTTCTTCCGTTAAATGTTTATTAACTTGTATCATGATATATGCCTTTCTTCATTGAAGATAACTACGGTGTTTACTAGATTGTAGATGATAATTATCAAAATAGTTTATTACCTTCTTAGCAGAACCAAAGCTTGTTGATCCATAATAATAAGTATCTTGACTTTTTCTATAACCTATATTACCACCTAATGCTTCTTTAATTAATAATAATAAATCATTATGTTTTTGATCTATTTGAAAGTTTAATCTAACTTCCGATTTAAGTCTACTATCTCTAGTAATAATTTTAATCTGAAAACTACTATCTGCATCAGAAAATCCTGCTAATCAATAATTATCTAAATCTTTAGAGTTATTTATATTAAATACAATATTTTCATTTAAATATTTAGGACTTTCTAAGATACGAGTAATAATTTGATTATATTTATTAGTAGTTCTCAATTTATTATTAATTAAATTTATAGTTCTAAGTATACCATCTTTATTAGATATAACGTATATATAAGCGTTTTTATCTTTAACCTTTCTTATATGTCCAAAACCTATTACTTCTTTTATATAATAAGCTAATTGTACATCAGGTGAACTAAATACTATTACTAAATGTTGTTGATTGTTAAAATGACCATCTCCATCTATTAAACCAGCTAAATAATGCCCAAATTGTTCATCATTTAATGGTCTTAAATGAGTAGGCACATGGATTGAGATGTTTTTTATATTTTCAGTATTGTTGCGTATAGTCTCTGAGGTTCCACTTTTTAAATTATAAGTGTTACCTGCTGATTGACTTCATTGTTTTAACTTTTTTACTGTGTCATTAAAGAGGGAGTATTTAAAACTAGTTAGCGAAGTTTTTCCAGCATACAGCAACATTAAGAGGCTTATATATTTAACCTCTGGGTGTCCGAAGAATCAGAATAAGTGTTGGAATAAGATAGGATCTCCTCCTCCAGCTACTTCGAAGAATGAAGTATTAAAGTTTCTATCTGTTAATATCATTGTTATACCACCAGCTAATACAGGTAATGATAATAATAATAATACAGCTGTAATAACTACAGCTCACCCAAATAATGCTAATTTGTGTAATTTTATACCAGGTGTTCTCATGTTAGCTATAGTAGTTATAAAGTTTATAGCACCTAATAAACTACTTACCCCTGATAAGTGTAATGCAAATATTGCTAAATCTACACTAGGTCCACTGTGACTTTGTAATCCAGATAAAGGAGGATAGATTGTTCATCCTGTTCCTGCTCCACCTTCTATACATGCAGAGAATATTAATAACATTAAACTAGGAGGTAATAATCAGAAACTTATATTATTTAATCTAGGGAAAGCCATATCAGGTCCACCTACCATTAATGGCATTAGGAAATTTCCAAATCCTCCGATTAATGCAGGCATAACCATAAAGAATATCATTAATAAAGCGTGAGCTGTAACGATACTGTTATATAGTTGGTTATTTGATATGAATTGTACTCCTGGACCACTTAATTCTAATCTTATTAATACTGACATAGCAGTACCTAATAATCCTGAGAATAAAGCAAATATTAAGTATAAAGTTCCTATATCTTTAGCGTTAGTTGAATTAAATCATCTTTCCATACCCATTGATATTTCAGATCTTAAATTTAGGTTTGTGGTACCTTCTAATTTCAAAATTACGAAGTAATAGAGTATTGTTTCTTTAAAAATTGTTATTAATATTATTAACAACTGAGTGAACAAATGTGTTCTATTTTAAATTTTTAGTATAAATTTACATTAAATAAAATTATTTTAAAAAGCCAAAGCTGCCTTTATTTAATAATAAATATATATTATACTCCGTTTTAATACTTTAAATTAAATAGTGAATTAAATTGACATTATATGAATATATTCTATATTAAAAATATAGTAAATTATTTAATATAATAAGTATTAATAAAAATTTTATAGTTAAGTTTTAATTGTATTGTATTTTATTTTCAATACCAAGATTATGGAGGAATTGAACCTCGTACTAATGATTTGCAATCACAGTGTAAATCCGTTTACAGCATAATCTTTTTATATATCTTAAGAAAAGATTATATAAAATTGTGTATATCACTAATAGATCTATTATCTTGATTTATTATTTGTTTGATATAAGTCCATTAAAGTGTTTTCTATAACACTAACAACAGGTACTAAGATGAAGAAGTGAGCAAAATATAATGCTGTACTTATTTGTCCAAATTCTATAAATGGACTTTCAACGTGTTTTGCACCTAATTGTTGTAATATTAAGAAGTTAGCTAAGAATACATAGAATAAGATTTTACTTAAAGGTCTGAATTGTAAACCTCTAGTTCTACCTAAATCTGTAAATGGTAAAGCTAATATAGCAACTAATGAAGCGAACATTGCTACAACACCTAATAATTTGTTAGGTATAGATCTTAATATAGCATAGAATGGTAATAAATCGTTTAATTTATTGATTTTTTTAGAGTACTTTATATACCTAATTTATACAACATCTCTTTAATAAAATAAGGTTTTACTAAAGGTATTAAAGTATCCATAGATTCTTTAAATATATAAATACGTGGTTTATTATCCTTGTTATAATGTATAGAACATTTAAGATTAAATTTATCTTGTAAAGTAAACATTAACTTATCTACATCTGTGTCAGTAAAACCATAAACACTTATATGTAAACCGTTACCTTGTTTGCTTCCATCGTCCATAATTCAAAAAGCTAACCCACAAGGAGTTAATAATTCTTTGATATTATTTGGAACTATTTTCTTTTTATTTGAATCATAAAATAATTCTCTATATTCATTAAAACAAGGCAATTGCATAGTTGTAAAAGATATGGCATGATAAGTAGATTGAGTTTTTTTGTCTACTATTAATCTATGTTGAGGCATATAATTTGTTACACAAAAAGATAAAAAGAAACTAAAAACATAATTAAAGTATTCTTTATGTTTTATAGCTGTTTGACTATAAACTAATCTAGAGTTACCAGTTAAAGATCTTTTAACTATGTGAGCATCTCCTAATAATATTCCTACTAATATTTCTTTAACTTCTTCTGGTAATACTATTGAAGCTCTTTGAGAAGAGGATAAACGAGGTATACCTCTTGTAGTACGAGCCGCAAAAAGTATAAGACTAGGTAAAAAGAATAAAAATGTAGGGATTAAATCAATAAATTTTATGTTAATTCATAGTATTTGTACTATGGTCGGACTATATCTTCAATTATAAATATAATTGTCTTGTGCATAGTCTCTGAAGGTTCTTTATAAAAAGCTTCCCTGCTGATCATCCTTTATTAAGGGTTTTCCAGCAATTCTCAAGATTTTAGAATGACATTTATTTTTTTTTTATCATTCAGGTACTATAGCAGCTGGTGTTTGCATAGGGTTAGCCATAATATAATTTTCGCTATCTCCTAATACATTAGGCATAAAGAATACGAACATACTTAATACAAAGAAGAAAATAAATATTGTTATTAAATCTTTGAATAAGAAGTATGGTGCGAAAGGTACTCTATCGTAGTATCCTGGTACTCCTAATGGATTACTTGCTCCAGCTGTTTCGTGTACAGCTATTAAATGCATTAAAGCTAATGCAGCTAATACAAAAGGTAAAACAAAGTGTAATGCGAAGAATCTGTTTAATGTAGCATTATTAACAGAGAAACCTCCTCATATAAATTCAACGATGTCTTGTCCTATTCATGGTATAGCACTTATTAAGTTAGTAATAACTGTGGCTCCTCATAAAGACATTTGTCCATAAGGTAACACATACAAACTTACTTTTAAATTAAAAGCTGTGATATCTTTATAGTTCGACTATCACATTTATCTATTTACTAGTAGATAAAAAGTCCCGACTGTACATTAAGCAGCATTTCAGCCACCTACTAGTGACCCAGTCTGTCGCGATCCTATGGAGAACCGACGATCTCTTATACTAGTAATTCAGTATACTTTGATCGTTTTCACTAGTATTGCCAAAGAAATTATTTGTTTCTTCAATGACCTTGTCAAGCCATTCTGCTTTAAGTTTTATTTCTTTCCATAAATTGCATAAAACTTATTACTCGCAGGACTATAACTATAATATTAATTATTGTATTATTTACTATAATCAACAATTCAACGTCCCTTTAATAATTTACTAGGACTTTTCAATGTTCTTTGTATAGTTTTAGTAGAACAGTTTAAAGCTTCTGCTGTATCAACTATACTATTAAACTCACCATAAACAGTATTATTTAACTCTTTTACAATGATAGATTTAGAATTCTTTTTCATATTTAAAATCCCTTGTTCTGTATAATTAAACTCTTTTCTTTTTAAAGCCGATTCTCTCATAGCTTCTATAGTTTCAGCTGAAAAGGTTTTACCTTTATTTAAATCTCCTATTTGATTTCTACGAGCCTCACTATAATTAGTTTTCATTTTTATTCTAGTTACTTCAGTATGTTTATAACCGAAACTAGAACCTGCTTCTGTTAATATATTATAATCAGGTAAAAGAGATTTTATATAGAAGTCCTCTAAGTTTAATAATTTCTTATTATTTTCTTGATTAACTATTTCTGGATACAGTTCTAGTACAATAAAAGAAAAGTTATGTAAACCATATTTCTTTACTGAATTTTTAACTATTTTACTACCTGTTAAATATATCAAATGACTAGTAAATCTTGAATTAAATTTACCTGTAGAAGCTGATCCTATATAATAACTTAAAGTTTCTTTATTTAATATCATATAAATACCACTAAGTCCTTTAGTTTCCTTGGCTATATTTTTACGTACTGAATCCTCGTTTAGGTTACTATAAATGAAAACAGGATGAAGATTTTTAGATCTTAAGAAATTGTTTACTTTGTCAGAATCACGAGAAGTAGAAAAGTATCTTCTATTATTTAATGTTGTAATTGTTTTAGTATTATAGTCATTTTGGGCTATATTTAAGTAACCCAGGAAACCTGTACCCATCATAAGGATTAATATTATTGCACCTATTACTCATGCTAATGTTCTAGGAGCTCTGTAAGATCCGTAGTATAATCCTCTACCCATGTGTAAGTACACTAAGAAGAAGAAAGCTGATGCAGTGTTACTATGTAAGTAACGAACTAATCAACCATTGTTAACATCACGCATTATGTGTTCTACAGAGTTAAAGGCTTCTGCTACACTTGGGTTATAATGCATTGCTAATGTTACACCTGTTATTATTTGTATTCCTAAACATAATCCTAATAATGAACCAAAATTTCATAAGTAGTTTATATTACTAGGTTGTGAATGATCTATTAAGTATGCGTTAAACAACTTTAAAAAAGGATGACTTTTTAATATTCTCATAGTTTTATTTATAAATTTAATTAGATTTTTAATGTATATATATATTATATTTAAAAACTTATATTTTAAACATAAAAACTTATAACCTACGTAAGCTATATAAACATTTTGTTTAATTATACATTTAAAGATATTTAATAATCTGTGATGTATATACTGCATATTATGCAAAGAATAATTATTTTTATTTTTTCATAAGAAGTTTGATTAAGCTTCTTTACCTACGTAATTGCTTATTCCTAATAAAACTGCTACACATGTTACTGTTATAACATTTACTAAGTCTAAATATACTGATACGAAACTAAATATAGATAAGTAGAAACAAACACCTATTAATATATAAAGAGCATAATCTGTTACAACTCCTTTACTTAATCCAGATATAGTTTTACTTGTTTTAGTTAATATCACGTTCATTCCATATGGACCTACTCATTCTATACTTCCTTTATCTAATACTTTAGTTGTTTGACCTCCTAAATCTAACACTGTGTTAACTATATATTTGTTATAGAATAATTCTACTAAGAAACGTTGGTTAAAGAAACCAAATACATAGTAACCTAATTTAGATAATTTGAAGTTTGTAACAGATTTAGGCATAAATTCAGGATAGATTATAGCTAAAGCTGAAAAACCTACTGTAAAGAAGAATGGTAATAATTTAAAGAATGTAGGCACAGCAAATTCTGTATCTATTAATATTTCATGCATTGGATGTATAAATATACTATTATCGGTAAAGAATCCTGATCCTAATCCTATAAATATATCTTTAGTTAAGAATCCAAAGTATATAGAGAATATAGCTAATATAACTAATGGTAAACTTAAGAAGATATCCCCTTCGTGAGCATTTTTGTAATAATTTACAGGACCATTAGGATTAGCTAAGAAAGTTAAGTATAACACTTTTACTGAATATAATGTAGTAAATATTGCACCTATAGTGGCAATAAAGTAAACGTTAATACTACTAAAGTGATATTGACCATAAGCAGATTCTAATATAAAATCTTTACTATAGAAACCTGTCATAAATGGGAAGGCTACTAAGCTAAGACTAGCTATTAAAATTACTGTATAAGTTAAAGGTAAGAATGAAATTAATCCACCATATCTTCTTAAATCTTGATTATCAGATACGGCGTGTATAACAGCACCTGCACCTAAGAATAATAATCCTTTATAAAAGGCATGATTAATTAAGTGGAATATAGCAATATTATATGAAGATAATCCTATAGCTATAACCATCATACCTAATTGACTCATTGTAGAATAAGCAATAATTTTTTTAATATCTTGTTGGAATAATCCAATTAAAGAACTAAATACTGTAGTAACAGCACCTAATCATAAACATATTAATAAAACTGTTGAACTGTATTCTATTAAAGGTGATGAACGTATTAATAAATAAACTCCAGCCGTAACCATAGTAGCAGCGTGAATTAATGCAGATACAGGTGTAGGACCTTCCATAGCCATAGGTAATCATATATGAAGACCTACTTGTGAACTTTTTGCCATAGCACCTATTAATAAGCAAATTCCTATTATTGTTATAATATTTTCATTAATGTAAGGAGCAATTGAAAATACTGTACTATAATCTAAGTTACCTAAAGATCATAATAATATGAACATACCTATTGTTAAGAAAGCATCACCAACTCTGTTAGTTAAAAATGCCGATAATGAACTTTGGTTAGCTGCGATTCTAGTAAATCAGAAACTAACTAAAAGGTATGAACAAACTCCAACACCTTCTCAACCAACGAACATTACTAAGTAATTATTTCCTGTCACTAATATGATCATCATAAAAGTGAATAAACTTAAATAACTGAAGAATCTTTGACTATGAGGGTCATGACTCATATAACCTATAGAGTAAAAGTGTACTAGAGTACTAATTACTAATACAGGTATTAACATTGATACTGTTAAGCTATCAAATTGGAAATTTCATACCATGTTAAATGATTCACTGTCTAATCATTTAAATAAAGTTATAGAAACAGGATTATTACTAAATCCTATTTCAAAGAAACCGATAACGGCTAATACTGTAGTTGCTAATATACTTGAACAACCAATTATACGACTACCTGTCACACCGACTTTTCTACCAAAAAATCCGGATACTATAGATCCTAATAAAGGTAATATAATAATACTTAAATACATTATTTATATTCTATTGCGATACTTCCTCTTAGTCTATAAAAGGCTACTAAAATAGCCAAACCTAAAGCAGATTCTGCACCGGCAACTACTATAATGTATATAGCATATGTTTGCCCTATTATATCATCAAGATTAATAGAACTTGTTAATATTAGGAATGTTATAGATAATAGCATTATTTCTATAGAAATAAGCATTAATATTATATTTTTTCTATTAAATACGAACCCTAAAATTCCTATTAAAAAAAGTACTAAAGTTAAACTCATATTTTTTAATTAAATATTTAATCAAATTATTCTAAACATGTTTAGTATAGACATTATAAATGAAACTATACTAGAGGCATCATAGATTCGAACTACAAATGTGATGGCCGTAACATCAAGTTTTACCATTAAACTAATACCTCTTTTAACTGATAATATTATTATCAGATAAAATATGCAATCTATGCATAGCTGCACAAGCTTAAATTAAGCGTTGTATAATCAGTGAACAAATTTGTCTATATTTACAGATTCTATAACTATAGGCATTGAACTGTGTAAGATTCCACATATTTCTGAACATTGTCCATAGAATACACCTTCTCTGTTAATAAATACTGATACTTGATTTAATCTACCAGGGTATGCATCAGTTTTTATACCTAATGAAGGACATGCGAATGAGTGTATAACGTCTCCAGATGTTATAACAAATCTGATGTGTGTTAATTCAGGTACTATAACTCTGTTATCAACTTCTAACATTCTTAATCCACCGTCTTCTAAGTCTGATTCTGGTACGATATATGAATCAAATTCTATAAATTCTTCATTAGAATCTATAAAATCAGGATATTGGTAACTTCAATATCATTGATGACCTTCTGCTATTACAGTCATTGAAGGATCATTAACTTCATCCATTAAATATAATAATTTAAATGAAGGGAATGCAATTAATATTAATATAACAGCTGGTGTTATAGTTCATATTAATTCGATTAAAGTCAAAATTCTTATGCAATTTCTTACATAACTGGACTATATCTTACCTATTTTTATAGGTTTCCACGTGTAGTCTCTGAGGATCCTACTAAGATATTCAATCTATCTGTTGGTTTCCTGCTGATTATCCATTGTTATATCCATTAAGATTGTCACTGTTATAAAGTACTTAAGGCTTTAGGAGTTTCCAGCATATAGTGGAATTTTATTCATAGTTATTTTAATTTTTTATAATAAGTTTAGAAGAGAATTTATATCTATTTTTATATATTTCTCCTGAGTTTCTATATCTTATAATAGTACTACCACTTATATTTAAGAATTTACCTGCTCTTCTGGCAGAAATAAAACTACCTATCAATTTAAATCCTTCTGATGAACACTTTTCATATATATATATAGGATTACCTCTTACTGAACTCATTTTTGATTTAGTTTCTTCAGTATGGGTTCTACC